ACTCTTTGATATATATAGCGCAACCCAACCCAATCCTAATCTTTGTTTTGCGGGTTTATAATTGAATTGATCCCTTTCTTATTTTGAATCTAAATATCTAAATACTGAGAAAAATTCCCTCTTGACAGTAATATATGTTGTATATGTAAATCCTAGATGTGAAAATAAGCATAATTCATCTACGAAAGGGTATAATATAAAGACGGAAATCTATATGAAAAAAAAAATAAAGGATTGGCTGAACTTGAAAATTTACTCATTGAATGAGTAAACGATTGAATCGGATTCGGTTGGGTGGTACCAACTAAATCGAGTGCTATCCCCCATTTATCTCTTATTGAATTAACTGATCAACTTGCTATCGGACATTTATTTTCGATTTGGTATTATTCCAAAAAGGATTTCGACATATTTCACTTTATTATAATTATGAGAATCAATCCTACTACTTCTAGCCCTGCGGTTTCCACACTTGAAGAAAAAAAACTAGGGCGTATCGCTCAAATTATTGGCCCAGTACTGGATGTCGTTTTTCCCCCGGGCAAAATGCCTAATATTTATAACGCTTTGGTAGTTAAGGGTCGAGATACTGTCGGTCAACAAATTAATGTGACTTGCGAGGTACAACAATTATTAGGAAATAATCGAGTTAGAGCTGTAGCTATGAGTGCTACAGATGGGCTGATGAGAGGAATGGAAGTGATTGACACGGGAGCTCCTCTAAGTGTTCCAGTCGGCGGAGCTACTCTCGGGCGAATCTTCAACGTTCTTGGAGAGCCTGTTGATAATTTAGGTCCTGTAGATACTCGCACAACATCTCCTATTCATAGATCTGCGCCTGCCTTTATACAGTTAGATACGAAATTATCAATCTTTGAAACAGGTATTAAGGTGGTAGATCTTTTAGCTCCTTATCGCCGTGGAGGAAAAATCGGACTATTTGGGGGAGCTGGAGTAGGTAAAACAGTACTCATCATGGAATTGATCAACAACATTGCCAAAGCTCATGGAGGCGTATCCGTATTTGGCGGAGTAGGAGAACGTACTCGTGAAGGAAATGATCTTTACATGGAAATGAAAGAATCCGGAGTAATTAATGAAAAAAATCTTGCAGAATCAAAAGTAGCTTTAGTCTATGGTCAAATGAATGAACCGCCGGGAGCTCGTATGAGAGTTGGTTTGACTGCCCTAACTATGGCAGAATATTTCCGGGATGTTAATGAACAAGATGTGCTTCTATTCATCGACAATATCTTTCGTTTTGTCCAAGCAGGATCAGAAGTATCCGCATTATTAGGGAGAATGCCTTCTGCAGTGGGTTATCAACCTACCCTTAGTACAGAAATGGGTTCTTTGCAAGAAAGAATTACTTCTACCAAAGAGGGATCTATAACTTCGATCCAAGCAGTTTATGTACCTGCGGACGATTTGACAGACCCTGCTCCTGCCACTACATTTGCACATTTAGATGCTACTACCGTACTATCAAGAGGATTAGCTGCCAAGGGTATTTATCCAGCAGTAGATCCTTTAGATTCAACGTCAACTATGTTACAACCTCGGATCGTTGGCGAGGAACATTATGAAACTGCGCAAAGAGTTAAGCAAACTTCACAACGTTACAAAGAACTTCAGGACATTATAGCTATTCTTGGGTTGGATGAATTATCCGAGGAGGATCGTTTAACTGTAGCAAGAGCACGAAAAATTGAGCGTTTCTTATCACAACCCTTCTTCGTGGCAGAAGTATTTACTGGTTCTCCAGGAAAATATGTTGGTCTTGCAGAAACAATTAGGGGGTTTCAACTGATCCTTTCCGGAGAATTAGATGGTCTGCCCGAGCAGGCTTTTTATTTGGTGGGTAACATCGATGAAGCTACCGCGAAAGCTATGAACTTAGAAGTGGAGAGCAACTTGAAGAAATGACCTTAAATCTTTGTGTACTGACTCCTAATCGAATTATTTGGGATTCAGAAGTGAAAGAAATCATTTTATCTACAAATAGTGGCCAAATTGGTGTATTACCAAACCACGCCCCTATTGCCACGGCTGTAGATATAGGTCTTTTGAGAATACGCCTCAACGACCAATGGTTAACGGTGGCTCTGATGGGTGGTTTTGCTAGAATAGGGAATAATGAGATCACCATTTTAGGAAATGATGCGGAGATGAGTACTGACATTGATCCGCAAGAAGCTCAACAAACTCTTAAAATAGCTGAAGCTAACTTGAGTAGAGCTGAGGGTAAGAGACAAGTGATTGAAGCGAATCTAGCTCTCAGACGAGCTAGGACACGAGTAGAGGCTGTCAATGTTATTTCCTACTAGTCAATACATCAAAATAATCAAAAGAAGTTTTTTAGAAGTTCTTTATTATACACCACATTTAGATTCTGCCAATTGAAGACAATCAAGTCTAATCTGATACAACGAAAAAAAGAGGATGGGTAGAAAAACTTATTAGATACCGGAGTCAATGCAATGGTATCTAATAAGTTCTACCTACTATTGGATTTGAACCAATGACTCCTGCCGTATGAAAGCAATACTCTAACCACTGAGTTAAGTAGGTAATTTATCACCGCAAAAGAAGACCCATCACCTCGGGGATTATAGATAGAATATTATTTCTAAGCAATACCAATCTGTTAACAGTAAACGGATCAAAGAGTTATCATGTGAGATTAGGGAATATCCATCTTGACAAGAAATTATCTATATGTTAAGATATCTATGACAAGGGCTATAGCTCAGTTAGGTAGAGCACCTCGTTTACACGTGCGCCAATGCTTTTCAAGGGAGCTTATTATGCAATGAACATAGTTTTATTGAAAAATCAATGTCTTACTCCATAGATTCGAGAGAACAATAGCCTGACAAATATTTGGTTCGGTCCGATTTTGGTGCGAATTTAGGTGCCAAATCAAATAGAACCCGTCATTGATTTGATAGTTGATAAGGTAAATACCCAGCCCATTCAATGCTAGGCATAATGAGTATAAGGGCTTCAAAAAAACCTCCTTTCATCCTATGAACTTTAAGGTGTATGAAGTCTCATATTCGACTCTTGCAGCGGAACGATAGAGACTCCATTTAACTTAGGTTGATCTAAGCCGAAGGCAGACCTAAGTCAAGGTAACCCTTCTTTGAAACACTTTGGTATTGCTACTAGATCTGAATACAAATAATGAATCAGAGCACATGGAGCCAGCTCATTATCTTCCTGTAAAGAAAAAATATGGTGGACTAACTGATCTTTACATCAGTTGATGAAAGAGCCCAATGCAACAAACAAAATGCATGTTGGGTCTTTGAAACAGTTCGAATCATTTCGATAATAATCAGTTTGATCTGTTTTACCGAGAAGGTCTACGGTTCGAGTCCGTATAGCCCTAATACATTCTATTTGTCTATTTTTGTATAGACATTCTATTTTTGTTTAGTATAGTTTTCATTTCCTCATTAGTACTTGTTTATAGACTGGACAGACCAGACCATTGGTTGTTTCATAGAAATGAAATGAAAGCATTACCACATATTCATGTAAATACATAGGTACTTGAAAATAAAAACAATAATTCATTCCAATGGATCTAATCAGATCAGTATGTGTCAAATCTAGGACAAGAAAAAGAAAGAAAATATAATCGTTCGATGCATTAGATTGTGTTTACGTATTCGTATTTGTATAAAATCAATAGAAACAACGACGATCCTTTACCTGGATTTTAATGAAAAGAATACTTCGAATATGTTAGAAATCCCTAGACATTTTTTACCCCCCAAAAATTATTGGTTTTGATAATAACTATGTTATGTTTGATATTATTTTTTGATAATATTTCATTATCTTATTTCATTTTATTATTTATACATTACATAAATTATATATTTACATATAATTTATATAAGAAATATATATTTCTAAATATAAAATACAAAGAAATAAATATAAGGAAATATCAATAAAAAAACAAAAACATAGTATTACGTTTCAGAATTATGAAACATAGTTTTAGTATTACTATTCATTAGAATACATTAGTAATAGAATATTCTATTAGGTTAGATTAGTATATTTTAGTATTTAATTAAATTACTTTTATTATTTAGAATTTTATTATTTAATATTTTTTAATCTTATATCTATTTTTTTATAGAGAATAGAGAAAGCGAGACAAAGTGAGAGAGTTTTGTTTGTGTAAGAACGCCTTATTTCTACACCATATCTAAATAGAATCGAAATCAAAAACGGAATCCCGATTCCGTTGGATGAATCTCTAAACAAGACATGCCACGCAGCAAACAAACTCTGAACTATACACTTTGATTTGATTAAAATAAATTCTTGTTTCACCTAGGAAAACAAGTTCTGGATGAATTGACAATGCCAACTCGAATAATTAAGCATATTCCACATTAATAGGAGTACATTTATGTTTCTGCTTCACGAATATGATATTTTATGGGCATTTCTAATAATATCAAGCGTTATTCCTATCTTGGCATTTGTAATTTCAGGAGTTTTAGCCCCGGTTAGTAAAGGACCAGAGAAGCTCTCTAGTTATGAATCGGGCATAGAACCTATGGGGGACGCTTGGTTACAATTTCGAATCCGCTATTACATGTTTGCTCTAGTTTTTGTTGTTTTTGATGTTGAAACGGTCTTTCTTTATCCATGGGCAATGAGTTTCGATGTATTGGGTGTATCTGTATTTATCGAAGCTTTAATTTTCGTGCTTATCCCAATTGTGGGTTCAGTTTATGCATGGCGAAAGGGAGCGTTGGAATGGTCTTAACTGAGTATTCAGACAATAAAAAAAAAAAGGAAGGAAAAAATTACATTGAGACAGTTATGAATTTGATTGAGTTTCCGTTACTTGACCAAACAACCCCCAATTCAGTTATTTCAACTACATCGAATGATCTTTCGAATTGGTCAAGACTCTCCAGTTTATGGCCGCTTCTATATGGTACCAGTTGCTGTTTCATTGAATTTGC